ATGGACCGATTCTTGAATACCCGTTATAGTAGAATATTCGTGGGGGACGTTCTCAGATTTTACACGTGTTATACATGTTCCTTCTATTTCTCCAAGTAAAGCTCTTCGCATCGCAATGCCTATTGTGTCAGCTTGGCCTTTCATAAGTGGAGATAGAATAAAGCGACCGTAAAAAAGGCGTTTACTGTCTGTTCTTGATTCAACACACTTCCACTGTAGTGTCCGAGTAGATACTGTTACTTTCTCTCGAACCATAATATTATTATTTTACTTGATTGAATTATTTATTTCTCTTGTTTCTCTTGAAATTGCTTCATTGTTCATTTCTACACACGTCTTTTTTTCGGAGGTCTACATCCATTATGTGGCATAGGGGTTACATCCCGTACAAAAGTTAATAGTATACCACTTCTACGAATAGCTCGTAATGCTGCGTCTCTTCCGAGACCGGGACCTTTTATCATGACTTCTGCTCGTTGCATACCTTGATCCATTACAGTACGAATAGCATTTGTTGCGGCAGTTTGAGCGGCAAAGGGTGTCCCTCTTCTCGTACCCTTGAATCCAGAAGTACCGGCCGAGGACCAGGAAACCACTCGACCCCGCACATCTGTAACCGTGACAATGGTATTATTGAAACTTGCTTGAACATGAATAACTCCCTTTGGTATTTTACGTGCACTCTTACGTGAACCCATACGTACATTCCTACGTGAACCAGTTCTCGGTATAGCTTTTGCCATATTGTATCATCTCATAAATATGAGTCAGAAATATATGGATATATCCATTTCATGCCAAAAAAAATTCTTTATTTGTACATTGAGCCCTTTAGCGAGTCTGATTATCCTTGTCTTTGTTTATGTCTTGGGTTGGAACAAATTACTATAATACGTCCCCGCCTACGGATTAGTCGACATTTTTCACAAATTTTACGAACGGAAGCTCTTATTTTCATATTTCTCATTCCTTATCTTAATTCTGAATCTACTTGGTAGAAAATAAGTTTCTTGAAATTTTGCATTTCGAATTGTATTGAATAAAAAAAAAAACCACCTAATCTTTCGAATCTTTGTTTCGGAGTCGATAAATTATACGCCCTCTGGTTGAATCATAACGACTTACTTCAATTTTGACTTTATCTCCTGGCAGTATGCGTATAAAACTACGTCGGATCTTTCCTGAAACATAACCTAGAATTAGATCTTCATTATCTAATCGAACCCGGAACATGCCATTTGGAAGCGATTCAGTAATTAAACCTTCATGAATCCATTTTTGTTCTTTCATTCCAGGTAAAGCCCCCTTGAAGTATCAAATAATAGAGGAGAAATGATATTAGACAATTCACCCTCCCCTTTTTGTTTAAAAAAAAGAAGATGTTTCCGATCCCATTTGAATATTAAAAGGATTACCATATATAACACAAAATTTCTCCACCAATTCCTTCCAGTCGAGCCTCCCGGTCTGTCATTATACCTCGAGAAGTCGAAAGAATTACAATCCCCATCCCACCTAAAATTCTAGGAATTCGTTGAGAGTTAGAATAGATTCGTAGACCGGGTCGACTGATCCGTTTTAAATTTAAAAAATTTCTATAAGGCCTTTTCCTATTTCTTCTATGGCGCAAGGTTAAAACCAAAAAAAATTGATTTTTTTCTCGATGTTTTCTGACGTTTTCGATAAAACCTTCTCGGAAAAGTATTTTAACAATACTTTCGGTAATATTAGTAGATGCTATGCGAACAACTCTTTTTCTATCCATATCAGCATTTCGTATCGAGGTTATTATCTCAGCAATAGTGTCTCTACCCATGATGAATTTAAATTATTGGTGCCTCCAAATTGGATATAATTAACATGTTTTTCTTTTTTTTATTGGTTTATGAATATGAATTTTTCAAGGTATATGCGTGAGACACAATCTACGAATTAATCTAGTTTTGAATCTATTTTTTTCAAATACCCCAAATCTATCACGATCAAATTTTATTTTATAACACCTCCGGGGCTAATGAGACTATTTTAGTAAAATTTAATTGTCTTAATTCCCGGGGGATTGCACCAAAAATTCGAGTTCCTTTTGGATTTTTTTCTTGATCAATCACAACTGCAGCATTATCATCATATCTTATTATCATACCGTTTTCACGTTTGAGTTCTTTACAGGTACGAACAATTACAGCTCTGACTACTTCTGATTTTTCTAGGGGCATATTTGGTACTGCTTCCTTGATCACAGCAACAATAATATCACCAATATGAGCATATCGACGATTACTAGCTCCTATGATTCGAATACACATCAATTCTCGAGCCCCGCTATTATCCGCTACCTTTAAATGGGTCTGAGGTTGAATCATATCAATTTTTTAGTCTATTCTTTTAATGCTAATGCAAAGGATGAAGAAAATAAAAGAAATACTATTTGTCCAAAAGCAGAAACCTGCAGTTTTGTTTCATCTCCAAGACTCATTTCTCTTGGTTCTACTGTCCCGAAATAATAAATTGAGTTCGTATAGGCATTTTTGATGCTGCTATTAAAATAGCCCTTCTAGCTAGATTTTCGGTTACTCCACTCATTTCATATAGTATTCGTCCCGGTTTAACAACAGCTACCCAATATTCGGGGGATCCTTTTCCCGAACCCATACGTGTTTCAGCAGGTCTTACTGTAACTGGTTTGTCTGGAAATATACGGACCCATATTTTTCCACCACGGCGTGCATTTCGTGTCATTGCTCGTCGACCTGCTTCGATTTGTCTAGATGTGATCCAAGCAGGTTCAAGTGCTTGAAGAGCATATTTACCGAAACAAATATGATTACCTCGATAAGATATTCCCTTCATTCTTCCTCTATGTTGTTTACGGAATCTAGTTCTTTTGGGGTTATAGTTGATGGTTGTTTTGGAATTCCATCTCTACTACAGAACTGGACGTGAGAGTTTCTTCTCATCCAGCTCCTCGCGAATAAAAGGATTCAAAATGGAATTGGAATTAATTTGAATAGATATTAGAACATTTTTATAAATTTTTTTTCTAATTCATAATAGTTTTTTTCTAAGGTTCTAATAAATCGTTATTTTATTTTGTTGTTTATCCAAGGTTACGAATTAGAAAAAAAAAAAAAAAAGAAAGTTTTCGCGGGCGAATATTGACTCTTGCAATCTCTATTTCAGTCGTAGCACTTGTTTGTGACTTCTCAAAATAGATGAATTTATTTCCGGTTCATTTCGCCATCCCGACTCTTGAATCAGTAAGATTCATTTGTTTAAAAAAATCTTTTGTATTCACAGGTTACATCGTTCCCACCGCTTCGTATTTAATGGTTAGGTCAGAATTCTACAACGGAGCTCATAATCCAATTTATTCTTGAGTCAACCTTCTTAGTCTTTATTGGCTCGAAGCTCTTTCTTTTTTTCTTTTAAAGAGGGATTCATTAAATATTTCATTATGGATGAATCAATTAGTATTGATGCTTTATTACACTGTCTTTTATGAGATGACTCGTAGACCTTACATATTGGAATTCTATATCATCGATATTCTTTTTCTTTCTTTCTCTCATCCTTCCATTTATCCACGCTTTTCTTCTTTATTTTCTTTTAAACTTAGAATTCAAGTTTGTTCAAAAAAAATTCAGTTGCTACAAAGATATGATAAATAGGTCATATCTTCACTGGTTTTTTTGATCCAGATAATACGAAGTGGTGAGTTGGTTTTTATACTATGGGTTGGTCTTTTTTGAATCCTAACCCTAAAAAAAACCAACGAGTCACACACTAAGCATAGCAATTATATTATTTATATCAAATAAAAAAGGTCAATCGAATTTTTATTCAACCCTATAAAATTAAAAAATGAAGAATTAGAATTGCTTGTTTTGATTGGCTAGAAAAAATGAATGAGTTTACCTTTTTTTTTGATTCTATCAGTGGGCTAAAAGGGAAAACGAATGAAAGTTTTCTTATTCCTCTTCCTTGTCTATAAAAATCCAAATTTTGATGCCTAAGACTCCATAGATAGTTCGAACTGTATAGGAACAATAATCAATTTTAGCTCGAATGGTTTGTAGGGGAACCCTACCCTCTCTGATCCATTCCACACGTGCAATTTCTTTTCCGTCGATACGTCCTGCAATTTGGACTTTAATTCCTTTTGTATCTGTTTGTTCAGTTAATTCAATAGCCTTTTTCATTGCTTTTCGAAATGAAACTCTATTCTTTAATTGTCCGGCTATAAATTCTGCAAGAATATTAGGATTTCCATAAGGTTTTGCTATTTTTGTGATAGCAATGTTAAGTTTTCGGTTCACATAAGGAAATTCTTTTTGTAGATTCATCTGTAATTCTTCGATTCCTCGCGGTTTACTTTCGATTAATAACTTTGGAAATCCCATAAAGATTATGATCTGGATCAAATCGATTCTTTTTTGAATCTCTATACGAGCAATTCCCTCGGCGCCAGAGGTTATTCTCATATTTTTTTGTACATAATTTTTGATAAAATCTCTTATTTTTTGATCTTCTTGTAGACCCTCAGAATAATTTTTTGGTTGTGAAAACCAAAGGGAATGATGATTTTGGGTTGTACCAAGTCTGAAACCAAGTGGATTTACTTTTTGTCCCATACTACCCCACTACTATACACATCATGATATACCATAGTTGTCTTTTTCCATCTAGGTTTTTGTAACGAATAGAACTCTTCATATTCATATTCATCTAAAGAGATATCTTTCATTACAATAGTTATATGACAGGTAGTTCTTTTTATTGCAGAACTACGTCCTCGAGCTCGAGGTTTGAATTTCTTCGTGGTAGTACCCTCATTAACCTCAGCTTTAATAATTACTAAATTGGCTTTGTCGGAACCCATATTGTAACTAGCATTTGCTGCTGCAGAATAAACCAATTTAAAAATGGGATAACATGCTCTATAGGGCATGAGTTCCAGTATCATAAGTGTTTCTTCATAGGAACGTCCGCGAATTTGATCA